CAAAGAAGCTTTTCACTTTAGATTTCCTATTATCAATTATCTAAAAAATAAAACAAATGGAGAAAAGCCGGCTATCGGAATCGAACCGATGACCATCGCATTACAAATGCGATGCTCTAACCTCTGAGCTAAGCGGGCTCACATAACATAAATTGTACACGTATACTAATTTAGTAAACTACTGCTGCTGAGATCTTAACTGTTTATTCTTAATTATTTCATAATAAATATGATATAAATGTAGAAAAATTCAACTATAGAAACGAATAAGAATGGAAAATCGAATTTTCAAAAATATTTAATTTTGATATATTAATTTAGATCTATTTCTCAAATATATGCTTATCAATAATAAATATCTTAATTTGTTTAATTAGAGACGAATATTTTTTTACTATTCCATATTTAATATTTCCTTTACTATTTTTGAATATTGTTTTTTGATATTTTACTATATAAAACGAAAATAAAACTATATAAATTCTAAATAAAATATTTTAGTACATGGTTTTTTATTTCTAGATATTTATTTAGATTTAGAATTTGAAATAGAATTTTGTACCTAAAGTTAGGAATATAATCTAGTAATTAAGTTAGAATATTATTGTATATTTATTGTATATTATAATCGTATAATATATTAATATAATTAATTAATTATTATATCTATTTGAAAGCGAAAATAGAGAATTTATATAATTTTAAATAATTTCATTAATATATAAATTAACGGAATGATTAATTGATTAATTATATCCATTCGATTAGTTATGGCTATTAATGAAATTTGAAATTAATAATACTAAATTGCCCTTTGTCGTTTTTTTTTATTATGATCTGCCCTAAGAAAAGGATAAGAGGAGAAAAGTGCAATCCAGACCATAATGAAACATTCCTGGGGTTTCATTCGGAAAGGCGAAACCTAAGACGAAAAAAAAAAAGAATCGACCGTTCAAGTATTCAAAATTGCACACTAAAAATGATAGAAAATCATAGAAATTGGGACATGTATATATATAATATATTATAATAGATATATGTTATGTGGTATATATCTATATTGAATTTCTGGTTGGACCAAGTATGGTCTCCAATAGAGATGAAAGAAGATAGATACAAAATCAAATCGGAGAAAACACTTTTCAATACAGGAATCGATATCTAATCAATTCAACGGTTCCAGCATAATATAAATGGAAATGAACAAAAAAGGGTAAACGGCATCATGATGTGATCCTAATCACATCACAAAAAAAAGGGGGATATGGCGAAATTGGTAGACGCTACGGACTTAATTGGATTGAGCCTTGGTATGGAAACCTACCAAGTGATAACTTTCAAATTCAGAGAAACCCTGGAATTAAAAATGGGCAATCCTGAGCCAAATCCCGTTTTATGAAAACAAACAAGGTTTCAGAAAGCGAGAATAAATAAAGGATAGGTGCAGAGACTCAATGGAAGCTGTTCTAACAAATGGAGTTGGCTGCATTGTGTTCGTAAAGGAATCCTTCCATCGAAACTTCCGAAAGGATGAAAGATAAACCTATATACATATGTATACTTACTGAAATACTATCGCCAAATGATTAAAAATGATTAATGATGACTCCAACCGGTTCTATAATTTTTTTCTATCTATTTATATGAAAAATGAAAGAATTTTTGTGAATCGATTCAAAATCAAAATTGAAAAATGAAATAAATATTCATTGATCAAATCATTCACTCCATCATAGTCTGATAAATCTTTTTTTTTTTTTAGAATTGATTAATCGGATAAGAATAAAGATAGAGTCCCATTCTACATGTCAATATCGACAACAATGAAATTTATAGTAAGAGGAAAATCCGTCGACTTTAGAAATCGTGAGGGTTCAAGTCCCTCTATCCCCAAAAAGACCTGGTTGCCTCCCTAATTATTTATCTTCTCGTTTTATTTTGTTAGTGACTCAAAATTGGTTATGGTTCGCAGTGATTCTCACTCTACTATTTCATTCACAAACCGATCTGAGCGGAAATTTTTTTTCTTATCACATCATAAGCCTTGTGTGTGATATATATGATACGTGTACAAATGCAAATGAGCATCTTTGAATAATGTATTAAATTAAAATAATTAACAATCCATATCATTATTTGTATTATTTGTACTGTATTGAAACTTACAAGGTTTTCTTTTTGAAGATACAAGAAATTCTACCAGGGCCTGGATAATACTTTGGAATATCTTTTCGTTTTTTAATTGACATAGACCCAAGTCCTATATTAAAATAAAATGAGGATGATGCGTCGTGAATGGTCGGGATAGCTCAGCTGGTAGAGCAGAGGACTGAAAATCCTCGTGTCACCAGTTCAAATCTGGTTCCTGGCACATGAGTAATTTGTATGAGTATATATTCTACAAATTAATTGATATGGGTCGACATACATATTCAGTATTCTAGTTATAGATCATGATACATACTTATCCATCTAAGTGTCGGAGCTATACCCCTTACTA